CCCTTTGGTTGGGTATTGGAGCAACATTACCGATTGATAAATCCCTAACTTTAGGTCTTTTTTAAATTGATTCAATTTAAAAATAAAATATCATGATGTGCGTATCTAGGGAGTAGTCACTTCAAAGTCAAAGTGAATTCTCCCTAGATACATTTATTCAATTCTGGTCCGAATATATGGATTGTGCTGAAGGTTCAAAATCCATTTTCGTTTTTTTTTTTTTACTTTCGAAAAAAAAAAATGAAATAAATCCAATGGATTTAAAATTTTGGTAAATCAATTTCGAAATGCTTTTCTACTTCTTTTCAAGAATGCCCAATATTTGTTTTACATCTTCTATGCGAAAGTGCTCCATTTTCATAAGGTCTTCTTGACTGTTATTCAAAAGGTCCAATAATGTATGTATATTGGACTTTTTGAGACAATTATAGATCCTGGGAGGCAATTCTGATTGGTCAATAAAGATATATTTCAATGCTATTTCTCTTTTCTTTTTTCTTAATTTAGCTAATCTATCATGAAAAGGAAAAAAAGGTAAAGTAACGTTGTGTCGATTGTTTTCTAAATGTAAGTTTTCTTCTTCCGCATGTAGAAAAGGAATAAATAAATCAATCAAATTCCGAGAGGCTTCATGAAGTGCTTCTTTAGGAGTTAAACTTCCATTTGTCCATATTTCTAGAAAAAGTATCTCCTGTTTTTGATTATCATTCCCATAACAATGAATACTATGATTCGCATTTCGAACAGGCATGAATCCAGCATCTATAGGATAACTTCCGTCGTGAAAGTTCTTTGGCGTTTTTATACCGTATCCTCTATTTCTCTCGATTTGTAATCCAATACACAAATCAATCGGTTCGGTTAGGCTAGCTATATGCTGTGTATTATCAACGATTTCCACGGAAGGTGGTAAGATGATGTCTTGAGCAGTTACATATCCGGGACCCTTGGCACAAATAAAGGCCTTACGAGTTCCATACAAATTACTTCTCAATACAATTTCTTTCAAATTCATTAAAATTTCATGTACTGATTCTTGAATACCTACTATGGTAGAATATTCGTGTGGTATTTTCTCAGATTTTGCACGTGTAATGCATGTTCCTTCTATTTCTCCAAGCAAAGCTCTTCGCATCGCAATGCCTATTGTGTCGGCTTGGCCTTTCATAAGTGGAGACAGAATAAAGCGTCCATAATAAAGACGCTTACTATCTGTTCTTGATTCAACACACTTCCATTGTAGTGTCCGAGTAGAGACTTTTACTTTCTCTCGAACCATAGTAATATTATTTTATTTGATCAGATCATTGAATCATTTATTTCTCTTGAAATCTCTTTAGTGTTTATTTCTACACACGTCTTTTTTTAGGGGGTCTACAGCCATTATGTGGCATAGGGGTTACATCCCGTACGAAACTTAATAGTATACTACTTCTACGAATAGCTCGTAATGCTGCATCTCTTCCGAGACCAGGACCCTTTATCATAACTTCTGCTCGTTGCATACCTTGGTCTACTACTGCTCGAATAGCATTTCCCGCTGCGGTTTGAGCAGCAAAAGGAGTCCCTCTTCTTGTACCCTTGAATCCACAAGTACCGGCGGAGGACCAAGAAATTACCCGACCCCGTACATCTGTAACAGTAACAATGGTATTGTTGAAACTTGCTTGAACATGAATAACTCCTTTTGGTATTCTACGTGCACTTTTCCGTGCACTACTGCGCCCATTCCTACGTGAACCAACTTTTGGTATAGGTTTTTCCATATTTTATCATTTCATAAAGATAAGTCAGAGATATATGGATATATCCATTTCATGTCAAAACGGATCTTCTATTTTTATTTGTTCATTGCTTCCTTTAAGATTAGTTTCTTTTCTTTAAGGAGTTCTATTTAGAATAGAAAGATTATCCTTGTCTTTGTTTATGTCTCGGGTTGGAACAAATTACGATAATTCGTCCCCTCCTACGGATTAGTCGACATTTTTCACAAATTTTACGAACGGAAGCCCTTATTTTCATAGTTGTTATTCCTTAAATTTTTCCGAATCCACTTATTGGAAGAAAATAAGTTTCTTGACATTTTTGAACCTTGAATTGGATCCCCCTGAAAGGAATCTTGAAGTTGAAAAAACTACCTAATCGTTCGAATCCTTGTTACGGAGTCTATAAATTATACGCCCCCTGGTTGAATCATAAGCACTTACTTCACTTTTGTTGACTCTATCCCACGGCGGTATACGTATAAAACTCGATCGGATCCTTCCTGAAACATAACCTAGAATCAGATCTTCATTATCTAAAGGAATCCGGAGTGGAAGTGATTCATTAATTAAACCCGCATGAATCTATTTTTGTTCTTTTATTCCAGGTAAAACTTCCTTGACGTATCAACTACTGTAGGGCCGGAGGAGTTCTATTAGACAACCCGTGCTTTTTTATTTATTTTTTTTTTTTCGCCAATGGAAAGTTTCGGATACAATTCGGATATCAGACAGATTACCATATATAACACAAAATTTCTCCGCCAATTCCTTCTAGTCGAGCCTCCCGGTCTGTCATTATACCCCGAGAAGTAGAAAGAATTACAATCCCCATCCCGCCTAAAATTCTAGGAATTTGTTGATAGTTAGAATAGATTCGTAGACCGGGTCGACTGATCCGTCGTAAATTTAAAATAGTTCTATATGGTCCTTTCCTATTCCTTCTATGTCGTAGGGTTAAAACCAAAAAATATTTGTTGCTTTCCCGATGTTTCCTTACGTTATCGATAAAACCTTCTCGTAAAAGTATTTTAACAATGTTTTCAGTGATGTTAGTAGATCCTATTCGAATCGTTCCTTTTCTATTCGTGTCAGCATTTCGTATCGAGGTTATTATGTCAGCAATAGTGTCCTTACCCATGGTAAACTAAAATTATTGTTGCTCCCGAATTTTGATATAACCAACGTGTTCTTTTTTTTTTTTACTTAGTAAAGGTATATACGTGAGACACAATCAACTAATAAATCTATGTCATTTAAATACTCTAATTTAAATACTATAACTATATTGAGGTCTCGTCTTATAATACCTCAGGAGCTAATGAAACTATTTTAGTGAAATTTAACTGTCTCAATTCCCGGGCGATCGCACCAAAAATTCGAGTTCCTTTTGGATTTCCTTCTTGATCAATGACAACTGCAGCATTGTCATCATATCGTATTATCATACCGTTGTCGCGCTTGAGTTCTTTACAAGTACGTATAATTACAGCTCTGATCACTTCTGATCTTTCTAGAGGTGTATTTGGTACTGCTTCCTTGATCACAGCAACAATAACGTCACCAATATGAGCATATCGGCGATTACTAGCTCCTATGACTCGAATACACATCAATTCTCGGGCCCCGCTGTTATCTGCTACATTCAAATGGGTCTGAGGTTGAATCATTTTTTTAATCTCTTCTTTCAATGTAACAAAGGACGAAGAAAAAAAGAAATATTGTTTGTCAAAAAAAAAAGGAAACCGCAATTGTTTTTTTTATTCCCAAGACTTCTTTCCTTTGGTTCTATATTCCTATCCTGAAATAATGAATTGAGTTTTTATAGGCATTTTGGACGCCGCTATTGAAATAGCCTTTCTGGCTATATTTTCGGCGACTCCGCTCATTTCATAAAGTATTCTGCCCGGTTTAACGACAGCTACCCAATACTCGGGGGATCCTTTCCCCGAACCCATACGTGTTTCTGTAGGTCTTACCGTAACTGGTTTGTCTGGAAATATACGTACCCATATTTTTCCACCACGGCGAACATTTCGTGTCATTGCGCGGCGCCCCGCTTCTATTTGTCTAGATGTAATCCAAGCGGGTTCAAGTGCTTGAAGAGCATATCTACCGAAAGAAATGCGATTACCTCGATAAGATATTCCTTTCATTCTTCCTCTATGTTGTTTACGAAATCTGGTTCTTTTTGGGTTATAGTTGATGGTTGTTTATCAATTCCATCTCTACTACAGAACTGGACATGAGAGTTTCTTCTCATCCAGCTCCTCGCGAAAAAAAAAAATGACTAATAAAATTAAAATCAAGTTTTCGCGGGCGAATATTTACTCTTTCAATATCTATTTCAGTTGTCGGGTTAACTCATGACCTCTCAGAATCAGAATATCAGAATAAAAAGAAATGAAGTGGTCTCTGGTTTGTTCCGCCATCCTACCCGATAAATCATTAGGATTCATTTTCAATAGAATCCTCTGCATTCACGGGTTCCGTCGTCCCCATCGCTTCTCGATTAATGCTTAGGTCTGAATTCTACAATGGAGCCTTAATTTAAAATTTAAATTTAATAATTTTTTAATAATTTTCTATTTATTTAATAATTTTATATTTAATTTTAATAAAAATAAAATAAAATTTGTTCTTGAGTCAACCTTCTCAGTCTTTATTGACTTAAGGCTCTTGATTTTTTCTTCGATGAACAGATATTCATCTAATTATTGATGAATCTCTATTGATGCTCTATTACATTGCTCTTTATGAGATGCTTCATAGCGTAGACCTTACATATTGGAATCATATATCATTTCATTGCTATTTCTTTTTCTCTCTTTCTCTCATCCTTCTATTTATCCACATACTTTTTTATTTTGCTTCACAATTTCGATATATTCATAATCAGATTGGTTTTTTTCTTTTACTTAATGCAAAAAAGATTTCAGTTGCTATACTGATATGACCAATATATCATATCTTGACTTATTCTTTGGATTCAGATAATCCGAAGCGATGAGTTGGTTATTAGTGTTATTAGCTTATACTGTGGTCCGCCCATTTTTTTTTTTGAATCCTAAGCCTAAAAAACCCAACGAGTCGCACACTAAGCATAGCAATTATATTATATCAACTGATCAATCAAATTTTTATTTAACCTTATAGAATTTAGAATTTAGACCTGCTCATTTTTTATTTTTTTATGTTCAATCAAAAAATGAAAGAATTTGTCATTTTTTGTTCTAT